GTTCGCTCAAGAAAGATTCCAGAAGATATTGATCGTAAATAAGAAGACTGTTTACGAAGAAAAAGGAATATATATTCGCATTCATATACATAAAAATTATGTAGGAACCAAAAGAATCTTTTCTTTATTTTTGAAAAGACGTAAATGGATTTTTTTGAAGTAATGAGACTATTCAAATTATGATATTCGTGGAAAATAAATCGCAATAAATGCAAAGAAGGAACATCTTTGATCCAGCATTGAAGGATTTGAACCAAGATTTCCAGATGGATGGGATAGGGTATTAGTAGATCCGACACATAATTTAAATGTGATAATTTATCCTCTAAAAAGGGAAATATTGAATGAATAGATCGTAAATTCTGAGATTTTGGTATTCTTTTTTCTTCAAGGGAGGATTCTAATCGCGACGAGAATGAAATTTCCAGAATGACTCCAAAACCTTCTGATACCATTTGAGAATAAAAATGATAAGAAAAAGAATTCTTGTGCAGCGAAAATCCATTTTGGTTAGAATCATTCACCGAAGAAATCAAATATTTCTGTTGATACATTCGAGTAATTAAACGTTTCACAAGTACCAAACTAGATTTATTGTCATAACCGATAATTTCCACAGGTTCATAAAAAATCAAACTATTGAAGCTATGATAATGAGCAAGTGAGTAAATATACTCCTGAAGGAGTAGCGGATATAGGAAGTTTTGTTGCCAAAATCTCTCTTTTTTCAATCTCAATATCCTTGTAATTATGCTATTTAAATACATTTCTACTTTAACCAAAAAAGAGAGGCATTTCTTGTGTTATGAAATGATACATAGTGCAATATGGTCAGAACGGCGTATGTGTGTATGTTGTATATAGTCTCTTTTTCTCTTATAGTAAAATACTATTTATAAGAAAATAGTAGAACTTCTAACTAGAAGAAATTAGAATAATAAAGAATAATAAAATAAGAATAGAATAAGAATATTATTCTTCTAATTATTCTAAAAGATAATTCTAATAATATAGTCTAGTATTCTTATATACTATGCACTGTCTATACTTTTACTTTAATCTTTTTTTCTATTTTAAAGAATCTAAAATAAGATAGACTTTTTCTACTTTTGAAACTTTTATACTGTACTGTGATTAAAAATCATAAGAATAATCTAAGAAGTAAAAAATTATAGAATTATAGAAAAGTAAGAACAAATAAAGAATATATACCCCGGAGACAAAGAGCCCAATCTACAGATCTTTTTCTTTTCCCTTTCTATCTAATTTTCTTTTATTTTACTTGTTAATATAACTAGTAATATAGGAATAATAATAAAAGAAAGAAAATAACAATAAGAAAAAAGGGTAAAAATCTTTTATTTTTGCAACCCAATCACTCTTTTGACTTTGGAAATAAGAATTTTTTATCACTATACTCTTTCTTCTACACATCCGTCTCCAATCCACAATAAAGAATAATTAGGATTAATAAAAAAAAGAATCAATGGTCTCACAAGAGACCCTTTTCCCACATCAGGCACTAATCTATTTTTAACGTATAATTAGTAATTTGATCGGGTAATCATTCAAATTAAGAAGGGAAGCTCGTTGCTTTTTTGTCTTACTCGAATTGGAGCCATAAGGCTCTATCCATTTATTCACTAGACCCAAAAGACTTTACTGAACTTTAAAAATGTTCTAAAAAGAAAAATTCTTGTTCTATTTATATTATGAGTACTAAAATTTTTCTTTTTTTTTTCTATTATTCTATTTCTATTAATATTCTTTTTTTTTTTTAGATTTTTATATTCTTTTTACGACATGCTCTTTTTTCCATTCATTACCTTTCAGGATCAGTCGCGGTCTTATAAACTATACCAATAGTCTAGACGAATTTCTTCATCCAAATGTGTAAAAGATCATAGTCGCAATTAAAAGCCGAGTACTCTACCATTGAGTTAGCAACCCGGATCAATATGAAGTGTAGATATGATCGAAAGAAAAAAAAAATTCAGCAAACTCATCCATTTTACTAAAATGAAGGAAAGAGCCAATAGGGAATGGAAATAGAAAGATCTATTTATATACGATCAAATTATATTTGTTTGATACGCCATTGTCAATATGAATGGACTTTTTAGAAAACAAAATTCAAGAAATTCTATGGAATTTTGTGTTGGATTAGCACAACATAAAGAATAAAACTTTGAGTGGAAAAAAATAAGGAATAAGAAAAAGGTATAGATAGAAAAAGAGCGGCTTTCTTTAATCAAAAAAATAAAGATACAATACAAATATAAGAAGAAAGATTACCCCCCTTGTTGGGGGGTTCCACAAAAATAAGAAAAAAAGAAACTTTGAATAAAGAATTAAACAAAGATAGGTACTCTTTATCCTATACTTTTTTCTTCATGATTCTTGTTTTTCTTTTCTTTTTTTATCAAAAGAAATTCGAAATTCTTTAAAGAATTCTGTCTTGCTTAAAATATCATAAACAGTTTCTGTGGGTTGAGCACCTTTTTCAAGGAAATATAAGATAGCAGGAACATTTGAATAAGTTTGATTCTTTATCGGATCATAAAAACCCACTTTTTGAAGATCTCTTCCTTCTCTTCGGGATCGAACATCAATTGCAACGATTCGATAGATGGCTCATTGGGATAGATGTAGATAAAAGATGCCCCCCTAGAAACGTATAGGAAGTTTTCTCCTCATACGGCTCAAGAAAAAATGATTCTAATTTCTAGAATTTCTATTTCTATCTATATAGATAGAAATAGAAAGAGAAATGGATCTATAAAGAATTAGACTGAAATTTGAGACTTTTTTTTTCCTTCTTTACAGAAAAAGAAATTTCATTTATACTCCTAACTCAAGTTGGGTATTTTGAAAAGAGTTCAAAAGGAAATCCTTAAAATTTCTTGAGCTGTCTCTAACCTCTTTTTTTGTCTATTTTCAGATCTATTTTTTTTTACTCATTCTGATCCAATTGTTGAGACAAGTTAAAAAAGTGTTTCCTTGTTCCGGAATTTGTTGTCTTTGCTTTGCGCTTTTTTAAATCATTAGGTTTAGACATTACTTCGGTGATCTTTACTCCTTTTCAAAAAGGCAGCAACATACCTTTTGTTTTTTGTTCTTTCTATGGAAAAGGGAAAAATCATTTTATTCCTTTGTGATACACTTTTGATCGAAACAGTTTGAAAATTTCGACAAATTTGGTTTTTTTTTTCATTTCAAACTTGTTCAATTTTGAACCTCTCCATTTATCTATAATTTAGATATTTATGATATATTTACAAAGTTGATCTAACTTATTGATTGTCACTAACCCTAGATTATTACCCCGATAAAAAAAATCAATTATTTTTGCTCGAGCTCCATCATATGCTATACCTTATATATACCATTAGTATCTTTATTTAGCAACCCAAGACAAATTCAATCAGGTTCCTAGCAGAACAAATAATGTCGAGACAAGAGCATCTTCATTCATATAGAAGATGGTGGATGTCAGAATCCGCAGCCAATCATGTCCTTCAAGTCGCACGTTGCTTTCTACCACATCGTTTCAAACGAAGTTTTACCATAACATCCCTCTAATTTTATTTGAATTTGGAACCATATGCAATTGATTCAATATGGAATCATGAATAGTCATTGGCTGAACCGATACATAAGAATCCGCATTTATAGACTTATAGATTAAGTCTATTTTACATCTTCAACAAATCTTTCAGGATTGTCCATCAGAAATTCCTTTTCTTAAAATAAAAAAGATTAGAAACCTAAAAAAATCCTTTGGCTTTACTTTCATTCAGATGAAAAAGAAATCCCCATGAATGGATAAAAGTTTTTATTTAACTAAATATTTCATTTAAAATTCAATTATAGTCAATTAGAGAATAATAAGATAATCTGAAATAATAAGATATTCTTAATAAGAAAAATATACAAATAGACAATATATATTCTTATGTAATAATTATGTATTTATGTATGAATATATTCTAATATAAATATATCCTAATATATTCATATTTTCTCATTTTTTCTTTATATTTATAAAATATGATTTTATGATTTGAATATTAGGATTTACTTTTTTTTTTCTACCATCTCCAATTGAATCTGATTTTCATTTAATTTAAAACAGAGAGATAGTTTGAGAATAAAGTTTCTTTGTTTTCATTATTAGAAAGTATAAAAAGTCTCGTGTAAGGTAAGATCAAAGATAAAATCAGAATCCGAGGATTCTGATCTTTTCGCATCCATCTCCATCATAAAAAAAAAAACAAAGAATTGTTGAATTCAATTTTCAATTTCAATCGAGAAGAATTTTTCGTTTCTGATGCGAACGATCTGGGACGGAAGGATTCGAACCTCCGAGTAACGGGACCAAAACCCGTTGCCTTACCGCTTGGCCACGCCCCATTTATTTTTGGTCTAAGAAAAACTAAAATAAATATTTGTTATTCGTCAATAATCAACCTAAAGAAATATAGGACATGTTGCCGCTAGGATTCAACATAATAGATATAGAATCAAAAAGATTAATTGATCATTACTTATAATTCAATTAAGATATTCTATGAAAATAGAATTCCTTGTATTCTTATTTGATTGGATAATGTAAGGAAGGATTCTTGATTGGAGAGAAGTCAAAGAAAAATAAGAATTTCTTTCTTTTATCTGCCTTTTTTATTTTCAAATTTCCCTCAGAAAAACAACTCAATCCAATCTGATAATTTATTATTCAATTTAAATTGAATCTTTAACTTTAAGAACAAGAAAAGAATATTTGTTATGCTTAATATCTTTTGTTTAATTTGTATCTGTCTTAATTCTACCCTTTATTCGAGTAGTTTTTTCTTCGCCAAATTGCCCGAGGCTTATGCCTTTTTCAATCCAATCATAGACGTTATGCCAATTATCCCTTTACTCTTTTTTCTCTTAGCCTTTGTTTGGCAAGCTGCTGTAAGTTTCCGATAAAAATTGAATCTCTAATCTCTATTCAATTCATAATTTTTTTGATAAAAAAAAAAAGATGAGATTTTATTCTGAAAATCAATAAGATCATAAATAAGATTCATATAAGTCTGGACATTAGGAACCCTCGATTCAAAAAGTCTGGTATTTTCTATTTTATATTGAATAAGGGAAGGGTCGATGATCTTTATCTTTTCTTTAAAAAGCTAACCAGCTTATTTCTTTTGTTCTAACCTTTCCTTTATAAGATCCCATACCCCATAAAATTACTTAATTATAGATATGAATATGGCAATAAATTTTTGGTAACGAAAAAATACGAATCTTATTACATTAGAAAAAAAAAATTCATAAAAATAAATGAAAAAAAAAGAAGTTTTTTTTTCATCTTTAGAGCGATAGTATGTGTCGTAAAATAGGTGATCTATTTCCTTAAAAAAAAATGATCTTATCTTATCTTGGAGATTTGTAATGCTTACTCTTAAACTATTCGTTTACACAGTAGTAATATTCTTTGTTTCTCTATTCATCTTCGGATTCTTATCTAACGATCCGGGGCGTAATCCTGGGCGTGAAGAATAAAAAGAATAAAAAAAGAGATGAGATTCATTTTTACTTTCTTTTTTCATAGGTAAATGTATTAAAGAAAAGAAATGGAATAGATGTTAGATAAAGATAAAAGATTCATAAATAAAGAATAATCGAAAATTCTTCCAATTATAAAATCTCAAGTGATCGGGGGGGATCGGAGAGAGAGGGATTCGAACCCTCGATACGAATAATTCGTACAACGGATTAGCAATCCGACGCTTTAGTCCACTCAGCCATCTCTCCCCATTCCAAATTGGAAATTTATCATGTAATTTAACACATAAAGTCAAGATTGATAACAATTTTGATTTTACTTCAATCATTCAAAAAAGATTTCTCGAATAGAAAGAATACCTTACTTATTTTATTTTGTACAAAACAAAAACTTCATTTCCCCGGCCTGGTTAAGTATAAGTACTGGCCGGGCCAGTACTTCTTTTGTTCCGACAAATAAAAATTTTTATTGAAACGAGAAGAATAATTTTCATTGCCATTCCTAATTATTAGAAATTAGATAAGATTCTAATAGATAGATTATCTTAGAAATTATTGAAACAATTATCTATTATTTATATCTAACTATATCTAAATTAATAATTAATAGAATTAATATATTCTATTTTCATTTTAGATTTTAGATTATATATATTTATTATATATTTATTAATTTAATCTTAGAGATTTTATTTCTATTCTCAGTATATTTAGTATATTCTAGTAAATTAGAGTCTAAATTAGAATATTTAATCTTTATAGTAAAAAATAGTAAAAGTGTTCTAGTACTCTTACTAGTACTAGTAAATATACTATATACTAATATAGTACTAAAGTATATACTAATATAGTATTAAGTATAGTATTAATATAGTATTAAGATTTTTCGTCTTTATTTTTTTTCTTTCTTAATACTTCTTTCTTATTAATATTAAGACTTATATAAGATGAATATAATACTGAACTTCAATTTTCATTTAGAATGAAATTTGTTTTCCATTAATGAATTTCCTAATTTTAGAAATTTTCTATTTAAGAATAAAAAAAGATATCTGATAAGAGAAAGAATATCAAAAAAAAAAACACACACATATTTCTAAAATGATACTATAAATAATTTACTTGTTCAAAGCAAAAAACAAGCTTGAAAGTTTGAGGCCCAATTTACCCAAATTCAGAAAATCTAATGGTTCAAATGAAGAGAGGTTTCAAAAAATAAAATACTTATAACTTTAGTACACTATTGAAATTTGACTAACCTTTTTGCTATTTACCTATTCTTTTTTTTTTCAAGTTTTCCCACGGTGGAACAAAATACGTGTTAATGCTGAAATTTTCATGATTCTGATGCTATCTTGACTACATCTAATTACTTTGTTGGACAAAAGGCCCATTTATATCCAATAATAAATATGTAGCGGGTATAGTTTAGTGGTAAAAGTGTGATTCGTTCTATTAACAACTTCAATAGTTAAGGGGTCTTTCCTTTTTTTTTCATATTTCATATTCCGATCAAAAACTTTATTTCTTAAAAAGATTTAAAACTTTATCCCTCAATAGCGCATTTGAGGAAAAAATATACATTATCACGATTTCTATCCAAAAGACAATCATAAATTTCATAAAAAAATTGTATTATGGAATCGAGAAGCATAATTTTTTTGATTGGTTCAATTCTTCCAATTAAATGAGTATGAATAAAAGATCTATGGATAATAGTACAAAACTTTCAATCGTAACTAAATCTTCAATTTTTTCGCTTAAAAAGGGGAGATTGAAGCCAAAATAGCTATAAAATGATGGTTTTGGTTTACTAGAACCTTCGGCTTCTTATTTGAGCTCGGTAGAAACAAAATTATTTTCCTTAGGATCCCACGAGTAGAAAAGAAATAGGGAACGAAGTAACTAGACTAGAAAGATTTGATAAAATACCCCTCTTCTATAGGG